ATATTGTATTACCTTCATTGCTAATTGCAAAAAATAGTGGACGCATGTTCCTATTTCAATTTCCCGAATGGTTTGAGGATTTACAGGAATGGAATAGAGAGATGCATGTTAAATGTACCTATAATGGTGTTCCATTATCCGAAACAGAATTTCCGAAAAATTGGTTGACAGACGGTATTCAGATAAAAATCTTATTTCCTTTCCGTCTGAAACCTTGGCACAAATCGAAACTACGATCATCTAAGAAAGGTTTAATGAAAAAAAAAAAAGAAAAAGATGATTTTTGTTTTTTAACAGTTTGGGGAATGGAAACTGAACTTCCTTTTGGTTCGCCCCGAAAAGGACTTTCCTTTTTTAAACCCATTTTTAAGGAAATTGAAAAAAAAATTGGAAAATTTAAAAAGAAGTCTTCTCGAGTTCTAATAGTTTTTAAAAAAAAAATAAAATTACTTCGAAAAGTTTTAAAAGAAACAAAAGAATGGGTTATCGAAAGTGTTATTTTTTTAAAAAAAATAATAAAAGAACTTTCAAAAATTTTATTATTTCGATTAACAGGAAGAGAAGTATATGAATCAAGTGAAATTAAAGAAGAAAAAGATTCTATAATAAGCAATCAGCTAATTCACGAATCGTTTAGTGAAATTGCATCTACGAATTGGACAAATTCTTCATTAACAGAAAAAAAAATCAAGGATTTGACTACTAGAACAAGTACAATTCGAAATCAAATAGAAAGAATTATAAAAGAGCAAAAAAAAGTAACTCCAAGAATAAATAATATTAGTCTTAAAAAAGCAAGTTATAATGCTAAAAGATTCGAAAAATGGCAAATATTCAAAAAAAGAAATGCTCAATTAATCTCTAAATTACCTCTTTTTTTGAAATTTTTCATTGAAAGAATCTACACAGATATATTTTTATGTATCATTAATATTCCCAGAATGAATACAGAACTTTTTCTTGAATCAACAAAAAAAATTATTGATAAATCCCTTTACAATAATGAAAGAAAACAAGAAAGAATTAATAAAATTAAAAAAAATCGAATTCCATTTATTTCGACTATAAAAAAGTCACTTGATAATATTAGTAATAGTCAAAAAAATTCACCTATTTTTTATGACTTATCCTACGTGTCACAAGCATATGTATTTTTCAAATTATCACAAATCCAAGTTAGTAACTCGTATAAATTAAGAGCTGTTCTTCAATCTCAAGGAATCCCCCCGCCTGAAATAAAGGATTCTTTTGAAACACAAGGAATAGTTGATTCGAAATTAGGGGATAAGAAACTTCCGAGTTATGAAATGAATCAATGGAAAAAGTGGTTAAGAGGATATTATCAATACAATTTATCTCAGAACAGATGGTATAGATTAATACCAGAAAAATGGCGCAATACAGTTCATCAGCGTAAAAAGGAAAATTTTAGCAAAAGGCATTCATATGAAAAAGACCAATTAATTGATTTCAAAAAACAAATTGAAGTATATTCATTATCTAATCAAAAAAGAAAAGAGAATTTGCAAAAATACTATAAATATGATCTTTTATCATATCAATTTCTTAATTATGAAAATAAAACGGAATACTTTTTTTATAGATCTCCGTTTCAAGGACGTAAGAAGCAAGAGATTTCTTATAACACGCATAAAGAAAATATACTGAGGAACATCCCTATCGATAATTATCTAGGAAAGGTCCATATTCTATATATGGAAAAAACGGTCGATAGAAAATATTTTGATTGGAACATTCTCAATTTTGATCTTAAACAAAAAGACGATATTGAAGCCTGGGTCAGCAATCGGAATCAAAATACTCAAATAATTCCTAAAAAAGATCTTTTTTATCTTATGATTCCAGAAATCAATCCACCAAACTCCGACAAAGTATTTTTTGATTGGATGGGAATGAATGAAAAAATGCTAAAGTGTCGCATAGCGAATTTGGAACCTTGGTTCTTCCCAGAATTTGTGTTACTTTATAATGCATATAAAAGCAAACCTTGGTTTATACCAAGCAAATTACTTCTTTCAAATTTGAATAAAAATGAAAATAGTAGTGAAAATAAAAAAATAAATCAAAAGCAAAAAGGAAGTTTTTTGATACCATCGAATAAAAAGCATCGAAATCAAGGAGAAAAAGAACCCACAAGTCCAGGAAATCTTGGATCCGTTCTCTCACAACAAAAAGATAGTGAAGAAAATTATGCAAGATCAGACATGAAAAAGGGGAAAAAGAAAAAACAATACAAAAGCAGCGCGAGAGCAGAACTAGATTTCTTCCTGAAACGTTATTTGCTTTTTCAATTGAGATGGGACGATACTTTGAATCAAAGACTGATCAATAATGTTAAGGTATATTGTCTCCTGCTTAGATTGATAGATCCAACCCAAATTACTATACCCTTAATTCAAAATAGAGAAATGAGTTTGGATATAATGCTGATTGAGAAGAATTTAACTCTTAACCAATTGATGAAAAAGGGAATATTGATTATAGAACCCATTCGTCTGTTTGGAAAAAACGATGCACAATTTATTATGTATCAAACCATAGGTATTTCATTGGTTCATAAGAGTAAGCACCAAACTAATCAAAAATACCAAGAACAAAGATATGTTTCTAAGAAGAATTTTGATGAAACTATTTCATCACACCAAAGAATAACTGAAAATAGAGACAAAAATCATTTGGATTTGCTTGTTCCTGAAAATATTTTTTCGTTTAGACGTCGTAGAAAGTTGCAAATTCTAAGTTGTTTTAATTCAAAGAATAGAAATGGTGAAGATAGAAATCCAGTATTTTGCAATGCAAAGGACGTAAAAGACAGCAGCCAAGTTTCGCATGACAGTAACCATTTTGATAGAGAGAAAAGTCAATTAATGAAATTAAAGTTCTTTCTTTGGCCTAATTATCGATTAGAGGATTTAGCTTGTATGAATCGTTATTGGTTTGATACCAATAATGGGAGTCGTTTCAGTATGTTAAGAATACATCTGTATCCACGATTGAAATTTTGACATTTCGTGGATAATACACTTTTTCTATATATTCTATACCCTATATATATAATAGGGTATATCAAAGCAAACAAATACATAGATCACATGTCTTGTCTCACATTTCATTCTAATTTCCAATAGGAAATGAATAATATCTCGATTAGATCTCGAAATGAATCAACAGAACCTTCTTTGTTTTAGGTCTAAATTCTTCGATGCGAAAATGTACCAATCCTTTTCTATCCCTATCTAAATCCAATTAGAAATTGGATTAATTGATTTGAATTCAGAAATTTAGGAGTTCATAAAGAAATTTGGATTAGATTATTGTATATACCAGATTCCAATTAATGGCATTATTATTACTGATCAATAAAATCCATATCTGTAAAAAGGGAAAGGGGATTTCTTTATGGTAACAAATTCATTCATTTCGGTTATTTCTCAAAAAGAAAACGAAGAAAACAGAGGGTCTGTTGAATTTCAAGTATTCAGTTTTACCACTAAGATAAGAAGACTTACTTCACATTTGGAATTGCACAAAAAAGACTCTTCATCCCAGAGAGGTTTACGGAAAATTTTGGGAAAACGCCAACGACTGCTGGCCTATTTGTCAAAAAAAAATAGAAGACGCTATAAAGAATTAATTAGTGAGTTAAATATTCGAGAGATAAAAACTCGTTAATTTGAAGCGTGATACCATTTGAGCTTAGTCGTTTAAATTTTGATGAACTTCTTTTTACTTTCAGCAATGCATGGAAGAACGACTCGGGAAAAAACTTATGATTGCACCAACTACAAGAAAAGACCTCATGATAGTCAATATGGGCCCTCACCACCCATCAATGCATGGTGTTCTTCGACTGATTGTTACTCTCGATGGTGAAAATGTTATTGATTGTGAACCAATACTGGGTTATTTACATAGAGGGATGGAGAAAATTGCGGAAAATCGAACAATTATACAATATTTGCCTTATGTAACGCGTTGGGATTATTTAGCTACTATGTTCACAGAAGCAATAACCGTAAATGGACCCGAACAGCTAGGCAATATTCAAGTACCTAAAAGGGCTAGCTATATCAGAGCTATTATGTTGGAGTTAAGTCGTATCGCTTCTCATTTGTTATGGCTTGGCCCTTTTATGGCAGATATTGGGGCACAGACCCCTTTCTTCTATATTTTTCGAGAACGAGAGTTAATATATGACTTGTTCGAAGCTGCTACCGGTATGCGCATGATGCATAATTATTTTCGTATCGGAGGAGTAGCTGCTGATCTACCTCATGGCTGGATAGATAAATGTTTGGATTTTTGCGATTATTTTTTAACCGGGGTTGCTGAATATCAAAAGCTTATTACGCGGAATCCTATTTTTTTAGAACGAGTTGAAGGCGTAGGCATTATTGGCGCAGAAGAAGCACTAAATTGGGGTTTATCGGGCCCAATGCTACGAGCTTCCGGAATACAGTGGGATCTTCGTAAAATTGATCGTTATGAGTCTTACGACGAATTTGATTGGGAGATTCAATGGCAAAAAGAAGGGGATTCATTAGCTCGGTATTTAGTACGAATCAGTGAAATGACAGAATCCATAAAAATTATCCAACAGGCTCTGGAAGGAATTCCAGGGGGACCCTATGAGAATTTAGAAATTCGACGCTTTGGTAGAATAAAAGACCCTGAATGGAATGATTTTGACTATCGATTTATTAGTAAAAAACCTTCTCCAACTTTTGAATTGTCTAAGCAAGAACTTTATGTAAGAGTCGAAGCACCAAAAGGAGAATTGGGAATTTTTCTGATAGGAGATCAGAGTGTTTTTCCTTGGAGATGGAAAATTCGACCACCGGGTTTTATCAACTTGCAAATTCTTCCTCAGTTAGTTAAAAGAATGAAATTGGCTGATATTATGACGATACTAGGTAGCATAGATATCATTATGGGAGAAGTTGATCGTTGAAATGATAATTGATACAACAGAAATACAA